ATTTCTAAAGTGAGTACTAAAGTATCGTATTCTATTTCTTCCATTATCATCAATTTGATATGTATCCTTTGAAAAAAAGGAGACCTTATTATTTATTGTTGATAAAAGTAAATTTCTATTGACTGCTTTTGGCACTTTTTTTCCCCATAAAGATATTGAATAGAAAGAACTATTTTTAGTGCTACTGTAATTTTGAAAATGAATGCGCAAATGTCCATCAAAGGTAAGTAAATACATCCGAAACATATAAAATGCGGTTAATCCCGCTGTAAAGGAAGCTATTATTGCGAAAGTTGGTGAATACAACCAACTATCATTAAGAATTTCATCTTTGGACCAAAAACAAGCAAGAGGCGGAATACCACAAAGGGAGAGTGTACCTAATAAAAAGGTAATTCTTGTAATTGGAACATATTTTGTTAAACCGCCCATAAGAACCATATTTTGACTTTTATCTGGTGAATATCCAACAATGGGTTCCATTGAATGAATAATTGATCCGGATCCCAAAAACAATAAAGCTTTCGAATAGGCATGAGTGATCAAATGGAATAAAGCGGCTCGATAAGAACCTATACCCAGAGCTAACATAATATAACCCAATTGAGACATTGTCGAGTAAGCTAAACTTCTTTTAATGTCTCTTTGAGCAAGAGCCAAAGTAGCTCCTAATAGTACTGTTATTACGCCTATTGAAGAAATGATATTCATTATGGAAGGTATAACTATGAAAAGAGGAAGAAGCCGAGCTACAAGAAAAATTCCCGCTGCTACCATAGTAGCAGCATGTATAAGAGCAGAAATGGGAGTGGGTCCTTCCATAGCATCAGGTAACCATATGTGAAGGGGGAATTGTGCGGATTTAGCAACTGCACCAACGAATAAAAAAGAAGCACACAGAGTAGCAAATAAGGAATTTACTCCATTATGATGAACCAAGTTATTAACTATTTCGAACAAATCCCGAAATTCTAAACTACCAGTTATCCAATAAAGTCCTAAAATTCCTAATAATAAACCAAAATCCCCTATACGATTGGTTACAAAAGCTTTTTGGCAAGCACTTGCCGCACTCGGTCGTGTGAACCAAAAACCTATTAATAAATAGGAACACATTCCTACAAGTTCCCAAAAAATATAAATTTGTATCAAATTGGAACTAGTAACTAATCCTAACATAGAACTATTGAAAAAACTCATATAGGCAAAAAATCTCAAATATCCTTGATCGTGAGACATATAATTGTCACTATAAATAAGAACCATGATTCCAACAGTAGTAATTAATATTGACATAATAGAAGTAAGTGGATCGATCAAGTGTCCGAACTCTAAAGAAAAATCATTATTGACGGTCCAAGACCATAGATATTGATAGATAAAATTTCCATTTATTTGCTGAATGGATAGATTGGCCGAAAATGCCATAGCTATACTTAGCATCAAAACACTCGGAAAAGCCCACATACGACGAATATTTTTTGTTGCTGTCGGAATAAGAAGAAGTCCAAAGCCTATTAACATAGTAACTGGAAATGGAAGAAAGGGTATTATCCATGCATATTTATATGTATGTTCCATAAAAAAAAACAAATTTTCATTTTTTTTTCTTATAATTTAATTGTTTCCGATTCATCAATTCTTATCGCTTTCGAAAGGAACAATAAAAAAATCAACAAAAAAAGATATGAAAAACTCAACTATTTTTATTTTTCATTATTCTTACTTTTCTCAGATATTGGAAATATTCAAAAGTTCCAATTCAAATGATATGACCAAATAGCTGTATAAGAGTAATTACTTAGTTATTAACTTTAACTAAAGAACTAAAGAATCAACTAAAGAAAGATAGTTAATAAAATAAAAAAAGAAAAAAAAAATGGGAAATATGAGATTTTGAATCATTCTACGACTATACTACCATCCTATTCTGGCAATATGTAATCATATCATATACTAATCATATCATATACTATAGTATAGTAAGTAAAAAAGTATAGTAAGTAAAAACAATCATACCAAAACAGTAGAATATAAATCATAGTATGCCTCAATAAATCGACTCAAAAAAAAAAGACCTAGTTATTCTAGTGATTTTATTTGTAGTAATTACCTAACCCATTGCGGAACTAATTGATTGGATTCCAATCCAATAAGAAAGTATCAGAAATATTATAATACTCTTTATTTCGTATAGAACTGAAAAAAAAACTAAAAATTGAGGTTCTCCTTCTTAGGTAATAGAATGTCTTGTTTAACATATTAACCACTAATTGTAGTTTAAGTTTGAATTTAAATTATAGACACGGCAATATGAGCTTATTCAATTCCAAACTAATAATCATAAAAATTCCTTTTCGAATTTTCCCCCCCCTTTCTTCTATTTTTTTGCCTAGTGTGTTAATATGTGACATGCATGTTATACATATATTTATATATAAATATATAAATAATATATTTGTATTGTATGTTATGAAAAAACTATTATCGACGAAATTAAGTTAAGTATAGAAAATGACTAAAAAGAACGATCTATTTTGAGCAATACATGTCTTTCACATACAACAATAAAAATGAGTAACTCTTTTTTTTTTTAATGGCAGTTCCAAAAAAACGTACTTCTATATCAAAAAAACGTATTCGTAGAAATATTTGGAAGAAAAAAGGATATTTAGCTGCAATAAAAGCTTTTTCTTTAGCAAAGTCAGTTTCTACTGGAGATTCAAAAAGTTTTTTTGTGCGACAAACAAATAAGAAAATCTTGGAATAATCGGAATTTCCATGGCTAGAAGAATTTCCAATTTTGGAATATGAATAATTTCCTTTAACTAAATGTATTGATGTATTGAACTCAATACAATATTAGTTAGAACTAGCTGCTATGATATGTAGAATAAGAATTTCTCTATCTGTCGGTTCTAAGTATCATTATCTTTTTTTTCATTCTAGTTTTTATTAGAATCTATTTATTAATTCGTGAGATGTTTTTTTCCTATTCATTTTCTTTTCACAATGGAAAAATCTTTGTTCATTCTATTTTTCCGTTGTGAAAAGAAAATTGTGATGGATGCTGAAACTCTTTTGTTTTATTATATGCCTAACTCAAGACCAAGTTGGTTTCATAAATATTATCATAATTTTATTTAGAAATTATGTACACAACAAACAACAAAAAGTATTATATGAATTTTATATTATATATTTAAATTAATTAATTAATACTTAATGATACTAAGAAAAGTATCAAAATTGTTAGAAAAATTACTTCAATTTTGTAATTGAATTGTGATACATATGAAATCCTATTTATTTTTTTTTTGTTCGTTTAGAAAAAAAATCTCTTTGACAATTTGTTTTTCATTTATCTGATTTCGTGGATTCAATTCAAAATAAATAAAAAATAGAAAAAGAGGACAATTCACAATTCTTAGTTTCTGTTTCGACTGAAAACAAAATTTTTATTTCAAGTTACAAGTGTTCCGGGAGAACTTAATATTAATATACAGATAGTACGTAAAAGTTGATTCTTAAAACTGAACCTACGATGATACTAACCTAAGTAAAAATTATGGAAAATTCAAAGATGAATTTAAAAGAGCTCTTATTTATCAGTTCTAATATTTCCTAAACTATATTGAATCCTTGAATCTAGATCTAGACGATTCAACATGAATTGATTATTATTATTTCAAGTAAGCCGCTATGGTGAAATCGGTAGACACGCTGCTCTTAGGAAGCAGTGCTAGAGCATCTCGGTTCGAGTCCGAGTGGCGGCATACTGTAAAAAAGATACAATGGATCCTATAATGTATTTAATTCCCGATTTCCATTCTGTAATGGGACCTTTTTTATGTATGATATTTGTGACTTTAGAACATATATTAACTCATCTCTCTTTTTCGATCATTTCAATTGTGATTACGATTCATTTGATGACCCTATTAGTACACGAAATCATAGGGTTGCGTGATTCGTCGGAAAAAGGAATGATAGTTACTTTTTTTTCTATAACAGGATTATTAGTTACTCGTTGGATTTCTTCGAGACATTTTCCATTAAGTAATTTATACGAGTCTTTAATCTTCCTTTCGTGGAGTTTTTCCATTATTCATCTAATTTCCAAGATATGGAATCATAAAAATGATTTAAGCGCAATAACCGCCCCAAGTGCCATTTTTACCCAAGGTTTCGCCACATCGGGTCTTTCAAGTGAAATGCATCAATCGTTAAGATTAGTACCTGCTCTACAATCTCAGTGGTTAATGATGCACGTAAGTATGATGTTATTGAGCTATGCAGCTCTTTTATGTGGGTCGTTATTATCAGTCGCTTTTCTAGTCATTACATTTCGTAAAAACATCGATATTTTTTGTCAAAGAAAAATTTTCTTAATTAAGATTAAGTCATTTTTCTTTGACAAAATCGAATACTTGAACAAAAAAAAAAATGTTTTTAATTTTAAACACACTTCTTTTGTTCCATTTCGAAATTATTACAAATATCAATTAACTCAGCGTTTGGATTATTGGAGTTATCGTGTCATTAGTTTAGGGTTTACCTTTTTAACCATAGGTATTCTTTCTGGAGCAGTATGGGCTAACGAGGCATGGGGATCTTATTGGAATTGGGACCCCAAAGAAACTTGGGCATTTATTACTTGGACCATATTCGCGATTTATTCACATACTAGAACAAATCAAAGTTTGCAAGGTACGAATTCGTCACTTGTAGCGTCTATAGGATTTCTTATAATTTGGATATGCTATTTTGGGATCAATCTATTAGGAATAGGTCTACATAGTTATGGTTCATTCACATTAACATCTAATTGAATAAATTCCATGAGGAATACATAATAACATCGTACTATACGTAATATAAAGTTTGTGCAGGTTTTTGAGAACCATTTGAATCAAGGAATCATTCAAATGGTTCTCAAAAACTCGGAATATATCTTATTAGAATTAGAAAATTCTAATTCACTTTATTTTTTTGTGTTGTACAGCTCAAAAATCTTCAAATTCAAAATTCTAAGACTTTGTTTTCTATCTGATTAATGAAAACTATCTATGAAAATAATTAGATAGGATAGCTTGTACCTTGTCAACTGATAGCGAAAGAACAAAATCAGGATAAATACCAATCCCTATTACGGGTAAAAAGATACAGATTGAAACAAATAGTTCTCGTGGTCCAGAATCCACAAAATTGGAGTTTGGAACATTGAATAGTTTGTATCCATAAAACATCTGACGTAACATAGATAATAAATAAATAGGAGTTAATATCATTCCAATTGCCATTACAAAGGTAATTAGTATTTTGGGCATTAAAAGATATTTTGGACTGGTAATTATTCCAAAAAATACTACTAATTCTGCAACAAAACCACTCATTCCTGGCAATGCAAGAGAAGCCATTGAGAAACTACTAAACATGGTAAATATTTTTGGCATTGGGATGGATATCCCCCCCATTTCGTCGAGATAAACAAGACGTATTCTATCACAACTCGTTCCTACCAAGAAAAAAAGTGCAGCACCAATAAATCCATGAGAGAGTATTTGTAAAATGGCTCCGTTGAGTCCCATGTCAGTTATAGAACCAATTCCTATAATTATGAAACCCATGTGAGATACAGAAGAATAGGCTATTCTCTTTTTTAAATTGCATTGACCAAGAGAGGTTGAAGCTGCATAGATTATTTGTATTGTCCCTATTATCACCAACCAGGGAGAAAATATAGAGTGGGCGTGCGGTAATAATTCCATATTGATCCGAATCAATCCATATGCCCCCATTTTTAATAAGATTCCAGCTAGAAGCATACATGTACTGTAATGTGCTTCCCCATGGGTATCTGGTAGCCATGTATGTAGGGGTATAATCGGCGATTTGACAGCATAAGCAATAAGGAAGCCCAAATATAATATTATTTCTAATGTCACAGGATATGACTGATTAGCTAATCTTTCAAAATCCAATATCGGTTCATTGGAACCATATAAACCCATACCTAGAACTCCTATTAAAATAAAAATGGAACCCCCCGCAGTGTACAAAATAAACTTTGTAGCTGAGTACAAACGTTTCTTTCCTCCCCACATGGATAAAAGTAAGTAAACAGGAATTAATTCTAACTCCCACATGAGAAAAAAAAGTAAAAGGTCTCGAGAAGAAAATAATCCTATTTGACCACTGTACATTGCTAACATCAGGAAATAGAACAATTGCGAATTTCGAGTAACAGGCCAAGCTGCTAAAGTGGCTAAAGTAGTGATAAATCCTGTCAGTAAAATGGGTCCTATGGAAAGTCCATCGATTCCCAGTCTCCAGTGAAAATCAAAAATATTTATCCATTGAAAATCCTCCTCCAATTGAATTAATGGATCATCCAGTTGGAAATGATAACAAAACACATAGGTTGTTAGAAGGAGTTCTAATAAGCATATACATATAGGATACCACCTAAATACCTTATTCCCCCTATGAGGAAGAAAGAAAATTGAAGAACCCGCGAATATCGGCAAAACTACAAGTAGTGTTAACCAAGGGAAATAACTCGTGATAAAGACAAGATGCATTTTGACCAAAAAACCCGTACTCGAGAAAATATATTATTCCGAGCACGGGTTTTTGTCGGTAAAAAGGAATCAAATGATTCAAGTGGAGTTTTTTATAACGTATCAATAAGATAGACCCATGCTGCGAGTTGTTTCATGCCATAAATAAACGCGGACACTCAAAAAATCTGTTGGACAAGCGGATTCACATCTCTTACAACCTACACAGTCCTCGGTTCTTGGCGCGGAAGCAATTTGCTTAGCTTTACATCCGTCCCAAGGTATCATTTCCAATACATCTGTGGGGCAAGCTCGTACACATTGAGTACACCCTATACATGTATCATAAATTTTTACTGAATGTGACATTGGGTCTATAAATTCCAGTTTTGAACATAAAAAATTTTCGATCTGGTAAAGTAAAATCAGGAGGAAATGAATTATATATTTATATTGTATTGTAGACACCAGACGAATCAATGGTTTATCAAAAAAATCTAATGTTAAAAATCAATATATTTCTAAATCTGTTCATGAGAAAGGACCAAGAGACTTTGATTTCCGTTTCAACAACCATGATTATACAAGTCACACATATGACTTCACATTGACATTGGCCAACAGATCATCAATATTTCAATAGTAATATAAAAATATATTACTATACATATTACTATAAAAATAAAGAATAAAAAATGAAATAATTTATATCTATATTTTATTTATATTATTTTATTATATTATTTATGTCTTTATTTATATTTATATGATAGTTATGACTAATTATTCAACAAATTTGATTGATTGATACGAGTTGATTTTCTGTTACGATAAATCGACGAAACAATAGCTAGCCCAATAGCTGCTTCCGCAGCCGCAATGGCTATAACAAAGATTGAGAAAATGTCTCCTTTTAATTGACGACTATCAAATATATTAGAAAATGTTACGAGATTTATATTAACCGAATTTAGTATAAGCTCAAGACACATAAGTGCTCTAACCATGTTTCGACTTGTGATCAATCCATAGATACCGATAGAAAATAAGTAGACGCTCAAAAAAAGTATATGTTCAAACATCATTGGCTAACTCCTCATGAATCTCGATTCATTTCAATATGAACAACAATTCAACCTATTTGATTGACCAGAATCGAGTAATTACAGAAAAAAGAGGGTATCAGCAGTAGATTAAATGAAAAACCTTTCCTTTTTCATTGGATTTCGAATTTCTAATAATTGTATGAATTCTAAGGATTTCTTATTGACGAGCCATAGTAATTGCACCTATCAAAGAAACTAAAAGAATTATGGAAATGAGTTCAAACGGAAGATAAAAATCGGTTGATAAATGAATTCCAATTTGTTGAACGTTACTAATAAGGTCCTGTTCTATAATCTGATTTGATCTTGTAGTCCAAATAATTCCGTACCATGACGTATCTAAGATAGTAGTAATTAGTGAAAAAAGAATACTTATACAAACCAGTGAAGTGACTCCATCTCCAACAGTCCAAAAATAGGAATCGTTCGAATATTCTGAACCATTCATAAACATAACAGCAAATATGATTAAGACATTTATGGCTCCTACATAAATAAGGAGCTGTGCGGCAGCTACAAAATAGGAGTTTGATAGAATATAGAATAAGGATATACAAACAAGAACCAATCCCAACGAAAAGGCAGAATAAATTGGATTGGTAAATAATACGACTCCTAGACCTCCTAATATAAGAACTAATCCCAGAAATACTACAAGTATATCGTGTATTGGTCCAGGTAAATCCATTATGTATAACAGATAAATAAGTCGAAATATTTCATGACCTTACTAAATAGTCCAGGAAAGAAAAGGGTGTTACCTTTATTTTTTTTTTCTTGTATATGATGAGTTCCTAATTGAATTCAATCTTAATATGGATTAATGTAGTAGATATAGATAAAGTTATTAAAGTTATTGGCCAATCCTACTTTCCTTTTTATCTATTTTCTATTTTTATCTAAAAGAAAAAAGAAAAGAATAGTTGGAATTTTCTATTTGAAAATCATCACTAAACCATATTCTCAGTTTAAAACAAAGAGTGATTCTCAACAATCAATAGTTATTATTTGTAATTTCTGACCAACAAAAAAAGGGGGCTTGGATCCTTTATATCAAAAGGAAATCTTAGTAATCAGTAACCGTTCTTGAATCAAGGAGGTTATCCTTGTCTATTTTGATTTGAGTCGAATTCATAACTGTTTGAATTGTGTAATCTCCAATTACTGGCATTGGTAACCGACCCAAAGCAATTTGATTATAATTCAATTCGTGACGATCATAAGTAGAAAGTTCATATTCTTCAGTCATTGATAAACAGTTTGTTGGACAATACTCGACACAGTTACCACAAAATATACAGACCCCAAAATCAATACTATAATTAAGCAATTGTTTCTTTTTAATATTTTTTTCAAATTTCCAATCAACAACGGGTAGATCTATGGGACATACACGAACACATACTTCACAAGCAATACATTTATCAAATTCAAAGTGGATTCGACCACGGAAACGCTCCGATGTGATCGATTTTTCATAAGGATATTGAATAGTTACAGGTAAACGATTTGTATGGGATAAGGTAATTATGAAACTTTGACCAATGTACCTTGCTGCTCGTATTGTTTGTTGACCATAATTTATGAACCCGGTCACCATAGGGAACATATTGTGGATCTCCGTGAATAAATTGATGTTTCTTTCTCTTGTTTGAGATCGATTATGAATCTAGAATATCGTTATCTTATTCTATTATTTTATTTTATAGTATTTATAGTGAAACAAGTTGGGAAGAAGTTGTCAATAATAGATTACCCAGGGAAATAGGTAAAAGAAATTTCCATCCAAGATTTAATAACTGGTCCATTCTCATTCTAGGTAAAGTCCATCTTGCTGCGATAGGAATGAACAGAAACAAATAAGCTTTAGCTAATGTAATAAATATCCCAATTGTCGTTCCAAAGACTCCATCCATTTGATTTATTCCGAAAAGTTCAGGAATAGATATATACGGAATAGAGAAATTCCACCCACCTAAGTAAAGAACTGTTATAAATAATGAAGAAACTAATAAATTTAGGTAAGAAGCAAGGTAAAATAAAGCGTATTTGATACCTGAATATTCTGTTTGATAACCTGCTACTAATTCTTCCTCTGCTTCTGGTAAATCGAAGGGTAATCTTTCACATTCTGCTAGAGAAGAAATTAGAAAAACAACAAACCCGATAGGCTGACGCCACAGATTCCACCCCAAAAATCCATATTTTGACTGCGCCTCAACTATATCAACTGTACTTAAACTGTTAGATAATCATAGTCGATAATAACATCACTGCTCGCATCGCTATTTCAAAACCGTACATGAGACCTCGGCTTCATACGGCTCCTCTATGGCCACAAATAAATGTAAGGACTTGCTCGATATTATCTCCATCCTTATTTGGATGGTAAATATACATCGGGAAGCCAAAAATTAGACCAATGAAATTCCGTCTGCTCAAATGGAAAAGGTGCTTCCGAATTGATCTTATCCATTACAATTTGAATTTATCTTTGTTTGGTAATAACTTAATCTTTTAATAAAATACTCGTTATATCAATAAATATGTTCTATCAATAACTATAAAGAAAGAATTGGGTATTTATTCCAAATTCATGATAAGAATTCTATATATTATGTATAGATATGGATGGGGAAAATAATAAATAAAGATCTTTTGCATTATTATTTATTCATTTTTCTCATTCTATTTTGGAATTCTATTTCTTTTGTTCCTGTTCTTCTTTCTCAGAGGGAGGGTACTCTGAAAAAAAAAATAAAGGATTAATTCGTTTTTGATAGTCATTTCTTTAATCAGTGAATAGGAGCATACTCTAGATCGGAATCGTGGGGAAGTACTGCTTGGTCATTTCTACCAACTTAAAGTCCCCATTATGATTCGTTTTATCCAAAGTTTTATATAAAAATACCTGATACCTTATATTATCTCCATTACTAATCTTTTGTGTACCTTGGTGTTCCTAACTGTTCACTGATTTTTGATTGATCCCCCGTATGGTAATACATATAAAAAAGTAGTAGAACCCCCATACGTTGATCTTTTGTACCCGCTTCAAGATATGAGAATTAGTCAAAGAATCTTAATCTTGGGGTAAACAGTTTATATACTGCTTATGTTTATATTCTTGTACATAGGGAATGAGATTTTCTCTTCTTACTGCAAATTTCTAAGCAGTTTGATTTTACTCATATAACTATCTAGTTTAACTCATCAACCCTAATGATGAATAAAAAATGAAAATATCCATTCAATATATTCAACCTCCTTACTTTATTTCTAGAGAGAAGGGAAAATAATCATGTTCCAACGAATCACACGTAGAGATATTGATAATACACATAGAGTTAATGGTATTTCATAACTAATAGATTGAGCAGCAGCCCGTAGACCACCTAAAAAGGAATATTTATTGTTCGATCCATATCCTGACATAAGAAGTCCAATAGGAGCAATACTTGAAATGGAGATCCATAAAAAAACACCTATACTGAGATCGGCTAAAATAAGGCGATATCCAAAAGGAATTACTAAATAACTTAGTAGAACTGATATGACCGCTATAGACGGTCCCACGCTAAACAAACGAATATCTCCTCTAGATGGAAGTAGGTCCTCTTTAAAAAGTAATTTGGTCCCATCTGCTAGAGCTTGAAGAATCCCCAACGGACCGGCATATTCAGGCCCAATACGTTGTTGTATTGCTGCGGATATTTCTCTTTCTAACCACACAATTACTAGGACCCCTATTGTGATTCCTAATAGAAGGGTGAAAATGGGAACAAAGATCCATATGAGTCCATAAACTTCTTTTAAGGATTCCAATCTAGAAAAAGAATTGATAGCTTGTACTTCTACTTCTGTCGTATCAATTATCATTTCAACGATCAACTTCTCCCATAATGATATCTATACTACCTAGTATCGTCATGATATCGGCCAATTTCATTCTTTTAACTAATTGAGGGAGAATTTGCAAATTGACAAAACCAGGTGGGCGAATTTTCCATCTCCAGGGGAAAACACTACTATCTCCTATCAAATAAATTCCTAATTCTCCTTTTGGGGCTTCTACTCTTACATAAAGTTCTTGTTTCGACAATTCAAAATTGGGTGAAAGTTTTTTAGTAATAAATCTATATTCAAAATTAGTCCATTCGGCATTTTTTGCTCTATCAAAGCGCCGGACTTCTAAATTTTCATAGGGTCCCCCAGGAATTCCTTCTAGAGCCTGTTGAATAATTTTTATAGATTCCTTCATTTCACCGATTCGGACTAAATAACGAGCTAGTGAATCTCCTTCTTTTTGCCATTGGACTTCCCAATCGAATTTATTGTAACACTCATAACTATCAACTTTACGAAGATCCCATTGTATTCCAGAAGCACGTAACATCGGCCCTGATAAACCCCAATTTATTGCTTCTTCTCCACCAATAATGCCCACTCCTTCAACTCGTTCCAAAAAAATGGGATTCCGTGTAATAAGTTTTTGATATTCAGCAATTCCTGTTAAAGAATAATCACAGAAATCCAAACATTTATCTATCCAGCCATAAGGCAGATCAGCAGCAACCCCCCCAATACGGAAATAATTATGCATCATTCGCATACCCGTAGCAGCTTCGAATAGATCATATAACAATTCCCTTTCTCTGAAAATATAGAAAAAGGGAGTCTGTGCGCCGATATCCGCCATAAAGGGCCCAAGCCATAATAAATGAGAAGCTATACGGCTCAATTCCAGCATAATGACTCTAATGTAACTGGCTCTTTTAGGTACTTGAACACTTTCCAATCGTTCTGGTGCATTTACTGTTATTGCTTCTGTGAACATAGTGGCTAAATAATCCCACCGTGTTACATAAGGCAAATATTGTATAATTGTTCGATTTTCTGCTATTTTTTCCATCCCTCTGTGTAAATAACCCAATACGGGTTCACAGTCAATAACATCTTCACCATCAAGAGTAACGATCAGTCGAAGAACACCATGCATTGATGGGTGATGAGGACCCATATTAACTATCATGAGATCTTTTCTTGTAGCCGGTACAGTCATATCTTTTCTTCCTTAATTCATTATTCCATGAATTTATCAAACGAAGTTCATAAAAATGAAAAATTTAATAACTACTAATAACTAAAGAAAAAAATTCAAACCAACCTTAAAATTAACGAGTTTTTGACTCCCGAATACCTAATTGACCAATTAATTTCTTATAACGTACTCTATTTTTCTTTGACAAATAATCCAGTAGCCGTTGACGTTTTCCCAGAATTTTCCGTAGGCCCCTTTGTGATAAAAAATCTCTTTTATGTAATTCCAAATGTGAAGTGAGTCTCCGTATCTTATCCGTAAAACTGAATACTTGAAATTCAACAGATCCGCAATTTTTTTCTTTTTCTTGTCGAATAGCTAAGATGAATGAATTTTTGACCATAAAAAACCAATTTTTCTATTTTTTTCTTTTCCGTGGATTTTACCGATCAGGAAAAATAATAATTATTATTATACCAGTTAGTTTTGGATTTCTTCATATACACTACTTTAAATTTATATTAATTTTATCCAAATTTATCCAAATCAAATTTGTAATTTGATTTGGATAGAAAGGGATGATACATTTATCAGAATGTAACATGGTGTATGTGTATATCTTTCGGTTTTTATCCACCGAATATGGCATGCGATAGATATATAGGAAATATACTATTAACTAATTCTGAATCGTGGATACATATGTATTCTTGACATACTGAAATGACTACCGTTATTGGTATCAAACCAATAACGATTCATACAAGCTAAATCTTCTAATCGATAATTGGGCCAAAGAAACGATTTGAATTTAATGAATTTATTTGCATCTGTATTAAGATGCTTTTCCCCGTTTAAAAATTGTCCCCAGTTTTTTATGTTGTTTTGATTGCAAAATAGTGGATTTCGATTCACAACATTCCAATTCCGGGAATTGAAACAAATTAAAATTCTAAATTCTCTACGACGTCTGGGAGATAGAATATTTTCGGGAACAAGGAAATCAAAATGATTTCTGTTTCTATTCACAAGCATATTGCTGTGTTGTGCAATGGATCCATCAAAATTCTTTTTTTCAACATATCCACTTTTTATTATGCATTTTCCATTAGTTCGGCGTTTATTCTTATCAACCAATGAAATACCTATGGTTTGATATATAATAGATTTTCCATCCTTTTTCATAGATAAACGAATTGGTTCGATAATAAATATTCCTCTTTTTATCAATTCTGTAAGAGTTAGGTCTTTCTGAATCAACATTACATCCAGATGCATCTCTCCTCTTTGAATTGAGGATATAGCAATTTCTCTTGGATCTATCAGTCTAAGTAGGAGGCAATATACCTTGATATTATTGATCATTCTTTGATTCAAGGAATCATCCCACCTTAATTGAAAAATCAAATATTTTTTCAGGAAGAAATCCAGTTCTGCGTCTTTCTTGCTCTTGAATTGTTTTTTCTTTCTACCTTTTTTAATGTCTGCTCCCGTGTAATCTTCTTCAAGATTTTTCTTTTTGTTTTGTTTTCGTGGATCTGATACAAAATCTCCTTGACCTTGTTGTTTGTTTTTTTTTTGGTTGGAATTTTCTAATTCAAGATATTCTTTTTGATTAGCTAATATAGAAATATTTTTTTTTTTATTTACGTCGATCTTTTCATTTTGACTAATATTTTTTTCATAGAAATTAAAATGAAAATGAAAAATAAGTAATTTTATTGGTATGATCCACGGGTTAATCTTATACACATCAAAAAGTAGTACAAATTCTGGGAAAAACCAAGGTTCTAAATTTGATATGGTATGATATAACCTTTCTTGATTCATTCCTATCCAATCAAAAAAAATATTTTTTTGATTGGATGGGTTGATTTTGTGATGAATCGTAAAAGAAAAAGGATCCTTTTTTTCCAATTTTTGAGAATTTTGAGTTTCCGTTTTAGCATTTTTATGAATCTTGGTGCCGGTATGCGTATTGGCCCAGGTCTCAATATCGATATTATTTCTAAGACAAAAATGGAGAATTCTACAATCAAAAAATTTTCTATCCATATTTTTGTCCATATCAATAATAGATCTTTTTTCTAGATAATCACTAATAGATATACTTATCAATCTATAAAATGATTCGGATTTCAGTGTATTTGTATTGAAATTATATGGAATTTTTTTGTCCTCTACTTGTAATGTTGATCCAGAAATATACGAGTCCTTACTATTCCCATAATTTATATATTTATATGACAAAAGATCATATCCGTAATGTTTTTTCCATTTTTCTTTTTGACTTATCGATGAGTCCACTGCATAGTAATTTTGTTTCGTGTAATGAATTAATTGGTCTTTTTCTTTTTTATATAAATCTAATTTCATTGAGTCTTTCTTTTGAATCGTACGACATTGATTGACTCTATTTCGCCATTTTTTCGGTACTAAGTGATCCCACTTGGTATGAGATAAATTGTATTGATAATGACCCCTTAACCAATTTTTCCATTTATTCATTCCAGACTTATGGATTTTTTTTTGCCTTGATTTGGAATCAAATATTCCTCGTGTCGTACAATAATTCTTGATTATATCCCTAAGAAAAGGATAGGTGTGGTGATATTGAAGTACAGATTTCAAATGATACTTGTTAAGTAATTGATTTTGTGATAATTTGTAAAATACATAGGCTTGAGACAAAGAAGATAAGTCACAATTATTATTCCTAATATTTTGATTACTAATATTAGTATTAGAAAAATTATAAAACGGATTTTTTATAGTCGAAATAAAGTTCATTGTATTTTGATTTGTTTTCTCAATTCCTTCTTGATTTGTTTCAGCGTTGGAAATGGATTTGTTGATAATTTTTTTTGTTGATTCAAAGAAAAGTTGTGCATTGATCCTTGGAATCTTAATGATACATAGTAATATATCCATGTATATTTTTTCAACGAAAGATTTCATAAAATAATGTGATTTACGTATTACTCGGATATTTTTTCTTTTGAATATTTGCCAAATATCCTTCTTTGATTCCGATCTTTTATCATCACAAGCTCGAACTATTTTTTTCTTGCCTTTTGTGATTCCTTCTATTTGAGTCCTAATTGTGATTGTCTTATTAGCAAGATCTTTCATTTTTGTTTCTATGAGTGAATAATTTTCATTTACACAATTCGCAGATCGAATTTTCATGGTCGATTCTCGGATAATCTTATTATTTATATTGGAATCTTTTTCGTTTTCATTCGATTCATATACTTTTACCTTTCTCAATTTCAATAAGAAAATGGGATTTACTTTTTCAAGTTCTTTCATTATTAGGTTTATAACTAGAACTATTCTTGTTTTTTCTTTTGAAACTTTTACTTTTAGAAAACCTTTTCTTCTTTCTTTGAAAACCCTTATAACTTGAAAAAATTGCCTTTTCGCTTTTCTCGTTTTTTTTTCGAGTTCGTTAAAAACGGGTTCAAAAAAAGAAGGTCGTTTTCGGGGAGACCCAAAAGGTAGTTCCGCTTCCCTTCCCCAGACTGTTAAAAAACAAAAATTGTCTTTTTTCTCCTTTTTCCTTATTTTCTGATCTCTATCTCTATGATGAGATCGTACTTTAGATCTTCGCCAAGGTTTCAGACAGAAAGGAAATAGAATCTTTATCTGAATACCGTCTGTTAACCAATTTTGGGGAAATTCTGTTTCTGATAATTGAACGCCATTATAGGTACATTTAACATGCATTTCTTTATTCCATTCCTTCAAATCCTCGTACCATTCGGGGAATTGCAATAATAACATACGACCAATATTTTTAGCTATTATCAATAAGGGTAATATAACGTATTTTCTAAGAAAAGATTGGGTTACTAACATGAAACCTCTTATTGCTTGAGTAAATATAAAGGTATCCCAAGCTTCTGATATTGCTATTCGTTCATTTTCTTCTTCTTTCTCCTCGTTTGTTTTCTCCTTTTCTTTTGTCTCTTCCTCCTCAAAATAAGAAATTTGCAATTTTGGGTTTTCTCCTACCCAATTCCTAAAAATGTGATTAATCATTTTAGAGATATCAAAAAACGAAAAAAAAAAGATTTTGTCTATGCGATCAAAAAAAAGTGGAGAATGCACATTTGCTTGAAACATTTCCCAAATAACTGTTTTACGTCTTTGAGCACGCATGGATCCTTTGATTATACCCCGGCGAAAATCCGATTGTTGTGAGTAACGTATCAAAGCCACTTCCTCTTCTTCATCATTAGTGCTATTATTACTAGTATTATTATTACTAGTACTGGAATTAGTACTCTGACCGTTATCAGTAAAAATAACCACGCGTTTGCCTTTTCTTGAACGAATTTCGGGATCTTCCGTCGATTCTTCTTCATTTTCTTCTTCCTCTTCTTCTAAATCGTCTGTCAATTTGTATGACCAACGAGAAACCCTTTTACTGATTTCTTCCATTCCAATAGATTTCCTTCTAATTGTTGTTAGATCGTTTGGATCAGTTGAAATTACATCGAATATAAATTTCAAAGATTTTGCTTTACTTTCTGAATCAATTCGTCGTGCGTGTTCAAAAGATAATTCATCGATTGAGGTTAAGGAATTCCCAATCGAATTCAATAAAAATTTCCCGCTAAAGCCAAACGTATTCTTTTGATGTTCTAATTCTCGAGAATCATTATGAAAGAGACCATGAATCTTATTTATCCAAAACATTTCTACGGAATTCGCTGTGGAAGTTATTAAATCGTTCATGATTGCACGTGAATCCCATTTTTTTATTGTTCCTCGATAAGGTCCAT